GTCGGAGTCCGATTCATGGCAACCTGGTGGAATTGGGAGAAGCTGTAGGTATTATTGCGGGCCAATCGATTGGAGAACCAGGCACTCAACTAACATTAAGAACTTTTCATACAGGTGGAGTATTCACAGGGGGTACTGCAGAACATGTGCGAGCCCCAACTAATGGAAAAATTCAATTTAATGAGAATTTTGTTCATCCTACGCGTACACGTCATGGGCATCCTGCTTTTTTATCTTATATAAACTTGTATGTAACTATTGAAAGTGATGATATTTTTCATAATGTGACTATTCCACCAAATAGTTTTTTATTAGTTCAAAATGATCAATATGTAAAATCAGAACAAGTGATTGCTGAGATTCGTGGGGGAACATACACTTTGAATTGGAAGGAGAAAGTTCGAAAACATATTTATTCTAACTCACAGGGAGAATTGCATTGGAGTACTAATGTATATCACTCATCTGAATCTGAATTTGAATATAGTAATGTACATATCTTACCAAAGACAAGCCGTTTATGGATATTATCAGGAAGGTCATGCAGGTGGAGTACACTCTCTTCTTCATTCTTCAAGGACCAAGATCAAATAAACATTTACTCGCGTTCTATTGGAGAAAGATCTATTTGTAACCCCTTTTTAAAAAAAAAAAAATTAAAAAATGATCTAGTAAGACATAAATTGTTTATTTCTAACCCTTATGATAAAAAAGAAAGTGGGATTCCAGATTATTCAGAATTTTATCCAATTAGATGTATGTCTCATTTTCATTTTATACATCCTACTTTTTCCCACACGACTTTGGATTTATTGGCAAAGAGACGAAGAAATAGATTCATCATTCCATTTCCATTCGAATTGATTCAAGAGCTAGACAAACAATTAATGTCCTCTTCCGATATCTCGATTGAAATACCCATGAATGGTATTTTTCGTAAAAATAGTATTCTTGTTTATTTCGACGATCCGCAATACAGAATAAAAAGTTCAGGAATTCCTAAATATAGGACTATTGGAATTACTCCCACTTTAAAAAAAAAGGATTTAATTGAATATCAAGGAATAAAAGAATTTAAACCAAAATACCAAATAAAAGTCGATCGATTTTTTTTCATTCCCGAAGAAGTGCATATTTTACCCGAATCTTCTTCCATAATGGTAAGGAACAATAGTATCATTGGAGTCGATACACCAATCACTTTAAATATAAGAAGTCGAATAGGCGGATTGGTGCGAATGGAGAAGAAAAAAAAAAAAATGGAATTACAAATATTTTCGGGGAATATCCATTTTCCCGAAGAGATGGATAAGATATACCGACACAGTGGCATTTTGATACGACCCGAAAGGTTAAAAAAAAAAGATTCTAAGAAATCAAAAAAAAAAAAAAATTGGATCTATGTCCAATGGATCACAACTATAAAGAAAAAGTCTTTTTTTTTGGTTCGACCCGTAATTCTATATGAAATAACGAATAGTATCAATTTAGTAAAACTTTTTCCTCAAGATCTGTTCCAGGAAAGGGATAATTTGGAACTTAAAGTTCTCAATTATATTCTTTATGGAAATGGAAAATCAATTCGTAGAATTTCTGACACAAGCATTCAATTAGTTCGGACTTGTTTAGTATTGAATTGGGATCAAGAAAAAAAAAATTCTTCTATCGAAGAATCCCGTGCTTCTTTTGTTGAAGTAAATACAAATGGTTTGATTGGATATTTCCTAAGAATTGACTTAACAAAATCCTATATTTCGTATATCAGAAAAAGGAATGACTCGTCCGGTTCAGAATGGATCTCGAATAATGAGTCAGATCGAATCAATATCAATCCATTTTTTTCTATTTATTCCAAGGCAAAAAGTAAACAATCACATATCCAAAATCATGGAACTATTCGTATGTTGTTGAACAGAAATACGGAATGCCAATCTTGGATAATTTTGTCATCATCTGATTGTTTTCAAATAGGACCATTAAGCAATGTAAAATATCACAACGGGCTAAGGCTAAAAAAGATAGTTAAAAAAACGAAGAAAGATCTTAAGAATTCATTAGGCCCTTTAGGACTAGCACTTCAAGTTGCAAATTCTTATTCATTTTACCTCTTAATAACTCATAATCAGATCTCGATGAATAAGAATTTGCAACTTGACAAGTTTCCTTTAACTTGTCAAATTTTTAAATATTATTTAATGGACGAAAACGAGATAATTTATAAGCTCAATCCATGCAGAAACATCATTTTAAATCCATTCCGTTTGACTTGGCATTTTCTCCATCATAATTATGATCATAAATATTGTGAAAAAACGTTTACAATAATTAGCCTGGGGCAATTTATTTGTGAAAATATATGTTTAGCTCAAACAAAAAGTAGACTACACCTAAAATCGGGGCAAGTTTTGATTGTTCAAATTGATTCTGTATTAATAAGATCGGCTAATACCTATTTGGCAACTCCGGGAGCAACAGTTCATGGCCATTATGGAGAAATCCTTTTTGAAGGGGATGTTTTAGTTACATTTATTTATGAAAAATCGAGATCTGGTGATATAACACAAGGTCTTCCAAAAGTGGAACAGGTATTAGAAGTGCGTTCGATTGATTCAATATCGATGAACCTAGGAAAGAGAGTTGACGCTTGGAACGAGGATATAACAAAAATTCTCGGCATTCCCTGGGGATTTTTTATTAGTGCTGCGCTAACTATTGCCCAAAGTCGAATTTCTTTGGTTAATAAAATCCAAAAAGTTTACCGATCCCAAGGAGTGCACATACATAATAGACATATAGAAATTATTGTACGTCAAATAACATCAAAGGTATTGGTTTCAGAAGATGGAATGTCTAATGTTTTTTCACCCAGCGAATTAATTGGATTGTTGCGAGCTGAACGAGCGGGGCGTGCCTTGGAAGAAGTAATTTATTACCGAGCTCTATTATTTGGAATTACAAAAACATCTCTGAATACCCAAAGTTTCATATCCGAAGCGAGTTTTCAAGAAACTGCTAGAGTTTTAGCAAAAGCAGCTCTCCGAGGTCGTATCGATTGGTTGAAAGGTCTAAAAGAGAACGTAGTTTTGGGGGGAATGATACCCGTCGGTACCGGATTCAAAAAAGTGATACACCCTTTAAAGCTAAGACAACATACCAAGATTGCCCCGGAAACAAAAAAAAAGAATTTCTTCAAGGAAGAAATAAAAGATATTTTGTTCCACCACAGAGAATTAAGAATTTTTTAATTTCTTTAAGAATTTATGCGATACGTCACAGCAATTATTTTCTAGGATCAAATGATTCCTAAAAACGGATTCACCCCTTTTAAGAGAAGAGGGGTCGTTTGATTAAACTTTTAAAAAGAAAAAAGGAAAAAAAATGAATGGCCTGACCATGTATCAACGGCCAGTCTTCGATAGAAGAGAAGGTTCCATTGGAACAAAATCTTATTTTTCTATTTCAGGACACCCTGTCTCTTTTTTTTGTGGGGATCAATGACAAAAAGATATTGGAACATAACTTTGGAAGAGATGATGGAAGCAGGAATTCATTTTGGTCATGGTACTAGTAAATGGAATCCTAGAATGGCACCTTATATATCCACAAAACGTAAAGGTATTCATATTATAAATCTTACTAGAACCGCTCGCTTTTTATCGGAAGCTTGTGATTTAGCTTTTGATGCAGCAAATAAAGGGAAACAATTCTTAATTGTTGGCACAAAAAATAAAGCAGCTGATTCAATAGCACGAGCTGCAATAAAAGCTCGATGTCATTATGTTAATAAAAAATGGCTCGGTGGCATGTTAACCAATTGGTATACTACAGAAACAAGACTTCAGAAGTTCAGGGATTTGAGAACGGAACAAAAGACGGGCAGAATCAACAGTCTTCCAAAAAAGGATACCGCTATGTTGAAGAGACAATTATCTCACTTGGAAACCTATCTCGGTGGCATTAAATATATGACGGGATTACCCGATATTGTGATAATCGTTGATCAACAAGAGGAATTTAACGCTCTCAGAGAATGTATCACTTTGGGAATTCCAACGATTTGTTTAATTGATACAAATTGCGACCCCGATCTCGCGGATATTTCGATTCCAGCTAATGATGATGCTATAGCCTCAATCCGATTAATTCTTAACAAATTAGTTTTTGCAATTTGTGAGGGTCGTTCTAGCTATATACGAAATTCTTAATTAATAATAATTTTTTATAAAATAAATTATTCAGTTGGGAATTTCAGAGATTTTTAGAATCGGTTACTATTACTAAATTACTAAAGCGCGCAAAAAACAAAAAAAAAAAAATATTATGTGATTAGTCAGTATTCAAAATATAAGATTTAAGCAGACAAAAAAAAAGAGATGGTTGAATCAAAATAATTTCTTTCAAGTTCTATTTCTTTTAGAGGGCGGGGCAATATGAATATTCTATTATGTTCCATCAACACATTAAAACGATTATACGATATATCTTCCGTGGAAGTAGGTCAACATCTCTATTGGCAATTAGGGGGGTTCCAAGTGCATGCCCAAGTACTTATTACTTCTTGGGTTGTAATTGCTATCTTATTAGTTTCAGCCATTCTAGTTGTTAGAAATCCGCAAACCATTCCCACTTTCGGTCAGAATTTCTTTGAATATGTTCTTGAATTCATTCGAGATGTGAGCAAAACCCAAATTGGGGAAGAATATGGTCCGTGGGTTCCCTTTATTGGAACTTTGTTTCTATTTATTTTCGTTTCGAATTGGTCAGGGGCTCTTTTGCCTTGGAAAATTATACAGTTACCTCATGGGGAGTTAGCTGCACCCACAAATGATATAAATACTACTGTTGCATTAGCTTTACTTACATCAGTAGCATATTTCTATGCGGGTCTTTCAAAAAAAGGATTATCTTATTTTGGTAAATACATCCAACCAACTCCAATCCTTCTACCTATTAACATCTTAGAAGATTTCACAAAACCCTTGTCGCTAAGTTTTCGACTTTTCGGAAATATATTAGCTGATGAATTAGTAGTTGTTGTTCTTGTTTCTTTAGTTCCCTTAGTAGTTCCTATACCAGTCATGTTTCTTGGATTATTTACAAGCGGTATTCAAGCCCTCATTTTTGCAACTTTAGCTGCAGCTTATATAGGTGAATCCATGGAAGGCCATCATTAACAAATTTACGAAATAATATTTTTTTCTTAGTTTAGCTCGCCACAATGTATGTGCGACTCAAGATAATATACTTAGCGAACATAAATTCATAAAAAAAAAATCTAGAAAATAAGTTTTGGAATCTTTTTATTTTATATTATTTGAATATTATAATAGAAAGGGTAAAATCAAATGCAATCAATAAGGTATAAATAAGATAAGTATATGATTTTAAGTAATATTCAACTAGAAAAGATTACTGGGGAATTGTAAAAAAAAAAGGAGTAGTGAAGGAAGTCGAACTAAGTGTATATAATCTAATAGTTATAAAACTTCTTTTTTTTTTTTTTTTAAGTTTCAAAGAATGATTCTTGAATCCAATTGAATCTAAGACACGAAGAATTGGTTTACGGTATGGAAGAAATACATGTATATGTGGTATTAGATATATAACTAGTTATATATGAACTAACTATAAATATAGTTTTCTAAATTTGTCCTTCTACTGTAAATTTGATAGGGATTCAAAAAAAGAAACCTTTCTGTTTCATCTGTAATTATGAATTGAATATTGATGAATGACTAAAGCAATTAAATCAAGAAAAAGAACGAAGAATTCAAAAGACTAAATTAGAAAGTAAGATAAAAACAAAAGCTGTACGGGTTCACAAAAACTACAAAAGAACTACGTGAATAAAAAAAAAAAATGAATATCGGAGTAGTTCGGATAGCTCAATAAATTTTTATTTCCATTTTTTTTTTTTACTCTCAATTACTTCGACTGACTAAATCTTATTAATTGAAAAATTAAGTCATAATGGGTTGGTTGATTATATCATTAACTATTTCCTTTTTTGGGGGGTGAGAGGAACTTATCATGAATCCACTGATTTCTGCCGCTTCCGTTATTGCTGCTGGATTGGCTGTAGGACTTGCTTCTATTGGACCTGGGGTTGGTCAAGGCACTGCTGCAGGGCAAGCAGTAGAAGGGATTGCGCGACAACCAGAGGCAGAGGGAAAAATACGAGGTACTTTATTGCTTAGTCTGGCTTTTATGGAAGCTTTAACAATTTATGGGCTGGTTGTAGCATTAGCACTTTTATTTGCGAATCCTTTTGTTTAACCCTAAAAAAATAGAAAAATACAAATTTTTATTCTTTTTTCCGTGCACTTGATTTGCTGCTCTTGTTTTTCGAATTATATTATTGTGATTTCACTCCTACAATTCTTTATTTGTTCGTACAAGAACGCAGGGGAAGGGCTGATTTAAGGTAAGGGTAAGAAATTAACATACCGCTTGCCTTATTCCTTCTCTTTTTATTCCAATGCCCTTTTTTCCTTTCCATTTAAATTGATTCGGAAAATTTTTAGAAAGCGTTTAAAACAACTAATTCTAATAAGTATGATTCTTATGGGGAATCTTCCAATCCAATTGATCGACCAATAATAAAATATATATTCTAAAGAATTCTAATTCTAAAAAATTCGGAATCGTAGAAAGATAATTAATCTATCCAGAAGAGGAGATCATATGAAAAATATAACCGATTCTTTCCTTTGTTTGGGTTATTGGCTATCCGCCGGAAGTTTCGGGTTTAATACCGATATTTTAGCAACAAATCCAATAAATCTAAGTGTAGTGCTCGGTGTATTGGTTTTTTTTGGAAAGGGAGTGTGTGCGAGTTGTTTTATTTCAAGAATAGGTTGGATCCAACCAACTGCACTTATTTCTTTTAAAATAACTAGGAAAAAGTGTATGATCCCACGAATTACTTCTGAAAAAATTGAATTTTGAATAAATTAAGAAAAAATATTTGAGAACCATAGCATTTCGTGATTCGTTGTTAAATCCACTTTGATTCTCTATCAACCAAAAACTTTGGACCATTTTACCACGGTTAAAGCAAAGCTAAGCAGTTTTAAATCTAGACGCGGTGTAGTATTCTTTCTACCACTATGTTAATACAAAAAATGGTTTCAAAAAATCGTTGGAATTTCTTTTTTCGATTTAGAACACTCATGTCGATAAAATAGTTTAAATCCTCTTTCCGGCGAAAAGTCAAAAAAATGGGTATTTCATTACCTTTTTCATACAATGCGAAATCGATGACCTATGTATAAATTAATAAGAATTCTTTGGATTTGAAGAAAAAAAAAAAACAACTTTGCTGGCAAATATTTTTTTGTTCAGAAGAGTCCTCCAAAAATTCCGGTCTTGTATTAATAATAAATTTCAATATCTTTCAACATATTTGAAATACAAATAGAGAAGAGAGGATAGGCTCATTACAAAAAAAAAGATAGGGAAATTTCCCATAAGTAATTGGGTGTGAGAGCCAAATGAATC